CTGAAAATCTAGATGGAAATAAAGAAAATTCGAATTTAGAATTTTTCAAAATAAAAAAAAAAGAGGATCGTTAAAAAAATCAATACATAGAACAAATACAAGAACAGATAAGAAGAGATGCGACTTCCACCTATATATTTTGTTACTTCTCCTACAAAGAAACTTGTAATACCTACCCCATTTGTAATTCCATCAATGATTCGTTTATCAAAAAAATTCGTTAGTTTTGCTAATTTTCTTATACTTTCAATTAAAGATGTTTTAAAAAAAGCATCGATGTAACCACGATTATATGACCAATTATATACAAAATTTATTAGTTTTTCCCAACGAATTCGTTTAGAATTCCATTTTTGAAATGAATTAAGTAAGGTTAAATTTAATAAAGATGAATAAAAAGGCTTATATAAACAGTATGCTATAAATATTCCAAAAAAAGCTATACTGACTGAAAAAGTTGCATTTCTCAAAAATTCATACCAATCTACAAAACTTTGCGAATTTTTATGCAAAAGGTTTATCGACGGCGTGAATAATTTTGATAATATATCAAAGTCTATTCCTTCTTGATTGAAAGGAATTCCTATGGCTCCAATAAACAAAGTAAATAAAAGCAATACAAGCATAGGAAATAGAATAGTATTGTCTGATTCATGGGGATAATAGAAAGTTCTTGTATTAAGTCCAAAATTTTCAACAGTAATAAAAGTTTGATTTCTTACATTATTACTAATTTTATATGTTTTCTTGTAAAAAAAAGAAGCTCTTTTCATATTATTCATTGTTAATAATGGTACTAACCCAAAATTTCTATTAAGTTTTTTTTCTTCTTCTTTACCCCATAAAGAGATTGAATAGAAGGAGCTACTTTTTTTTCCACTGTAATTTATAAAATAAGTGTTTAAATGTCCTTCAAAAGTAAGTAAATAAATCCGAAACATATAAAATGCGGTTAATCCCGCTGTTGAACAAGCTATTATTGCAAAAATTGGCGAAAACAACAAACTATCATTAAGAATTTCATCTTTAGACCAAAAACAAGCAAGGGGGGGAATACCACAAAGAGAAAGGGTTCCTACTAAAAAGGCGGTTTTTGTAATCGGGACATGTTTTGTCAAACCACCCATAAGAATCATATTCTGACTTTTATCGGGAGAATATCCAACTATAGCTTCCATTGAATGAATAATGGATCCAGATCCTAAAAACAACAAAGCTTTTGAATAAGCATGAGTAATCAAATGAAATAAAGCGGATCGATAAGACCCCATACCTAGAGCTAACATCATATAACCCAGTTGAGACATTGTAGAATAGGCTAAACCTCTCTTAATGTCTTTTTGAGCAAGAGCTAAAGTGGCTCCTAAGAGTACTGTTATTATACCTATCAAAGATATTATATACATTATAGAAGGGATAACTATAAAAAGAGGCAGAAGACGAGCTACAAGAAAAATTCCCGCCGCTACCATAGTAGCAGCATGTATAAGAGCCGAAATAGGAGTAGGGCCCTCCATGGCATCAGGTAACCATACATGAAGAGGAAATTGTGCGGATTTAGCAATAGGACCCACAAATAATAAAAACGCACACAAAGTAAGGAATAAGAGATTTACTCTATTATTTAAAATTAAATTATTGAATATTTCGAACAAATCCTGAAATTCGAAACTGCCTGTTATCCAATAAAGACCTAAAATTCCTAATAATAAACCAAAATCCCCTACACGATTAGTTACAAAAGCTTTTTGACAAGCATTCGCTGCAATAGGTCGTGTGAACCAAAAACCTATTAATAAATACGAACACATTCCAACTAATTCCCAAAAAAAATAAACTTGGATCAAATTAGAACTAGTAACTAATCCTAACATTGAAGTATTAAAAAAACCCATATAAGCAAAAAACCTCAGATATCCTTGATCATGAGACATATAATTGTCACTATAAATAAGAACCAAAATACCAACAGTTGTAATTAATATTGACATAATAGAAGTAAGTGGATCAATAAAGTAACCGAACTCAAAGGAAAATTCATTATTTATGGTCCAAGACCACACATTTTGATGAATGCAACTTAGAACAATTTGTTGAATAGATAGATAGAGTGAAAAGATCATAACTATACTTAACAAAAAAATACTCAGAAAAGTCCACATACGGCGAAGGTTTTTTGTTGCTGTCGGAAAAAGTAGAAGTCCAACTCCTAATAAAATAGGTACTGGGAGTGGAATGAAAGGGATGATCCATGAATATTGATATGTATGTTCCATAAAATAAAAAATCCTTTTTATTTTATTCTTAAATTTTTTATTTCTTATTCACTGGTTTGTATATATATATTTTTTTCAAAGGGGACAATAAAAAAGCACGAGATTTTAAACCTAAATATAAATTTTTTCGAATTAGTATAATCCTTCAGAAATCTTTGAAAAGAAATACATATTAAAATCAAAAAATTAGATGTGATTTTATGCAGATACAGAAAAAGTGAATTAAAATTCCGTATTATAATAATTTATATACATATATTAAGAATAGAACAAAGATTTACACGACAAAAAAATACTTAAACTTAATATTAATTATATACTAAAAAACTTTACCGAAAACAAAGTTATTTGAGTTTGATTATTTAGAATTATTAAGGAATGAATTTTAATTATGGAATTTAGTTATTGTCTTCCAGTACACTAAGTGAGCTTTTTTTATTTGTAAGAAAGATTATTATAATCGATATTTTTTTTACATATGATGTGAAGAAATCTCATAATTTTTTGATAATCTAATCGAGCAGTATAGATTAATTAAATGAGCACTCTCGTACGGATTTCAAACGTTAAATAAAAAAAATTGAATTAAAACAAAAAGTAAAAAACAGTTGGGTTTTAAACTTTTGAATGTCTTTTTTGTTTTGAAAATAATATATAATAAAATTTGAAAAAAAAAATAACTCTATATGGAGTACGAAAGAATAGAATAATAAATGTCTTTGACATCCAATTATACCACTGAAAAAGTTTTTTTCATTTTTGAATGGCAGTTCCAAAAAAACGTACTTCTATCTCGAAAAAGCGTATTCGTAAAAAAATTTGGAAAAGGAAGGGATATTGGACATCGTTGAAAGCTTTTTCGTTAGGGAAATCACTTTCTACAGGTAATTCAAAAAGTTTTTTTGTACAACAAAATAAATAAAAAACACTATAATAACTAGAATTAGCCTAACTTAAAAACAAATTTTTTAGAATACATATAAAAAAATGTGAACCAAAAGAGGAAAAAAAAAAGACAATATATAGATAAAAAAGAAAGGTTCACATTTTTTTAGTTCAAAAAAACGGGGAGATTCTTATTTTCACCATCACTACCTTGATGCAATAATAAATAAAGATCTTTTATTTATTCATTAAGAGTAAATAAAAGATCTTTAAGCAAAATCAATAGGTTCTTTAAATTAATTAATTTAAGTGAAAAAAAAAAATTGAACTTTATACCTTTAGGAATTATTATTTCTCTAAATTTTTATATTCTTTACTTGTAATTAAATTGATAAAAGCATCTGTCCACAATAGGTGAATATTAGATAATATTAATAAATAATAATATATGATATGATTTTTAAGTGATCACAAAATCGTATCTTTGTACAATATAAAAAGATGCATCAAAATAAATATTTTTATAATTTCTCTTGAGCAATTAGGAAAATCTTATTTTATTTCAAATTTCTAAGAATTTTGAAGAAGTTTTAATTTTTAGAAAAAGCATTTTTTTTATTAATGAAACTGATAAATGCTTTTTATCCTTTTTTTAATCATATAAATGAAAAAAAAAATGATAAAGAGCATTTAGAGTTTTGTTGTTGGGTTAAAGTCCCAATTACTTGAATTTAGTTAAATTTTTCATTGTATTCTAGAAAAAAAAAAAAAAATCTAAAGGACAAAAAGTGAATTAAAAAAATTTTAAATAACTTAGATAAAAAAAATCTTAATTGAATTAAAACCCACAAGACCTATTTAACAAGTTTTTATTCATTAAATCAATTGTAAATTCTGGTCAATTGGCTAAATTTGAATCTCGACGATTGAATAAAAACTTGTTAGTATTCTTTTGAACAAGTTGCCGCTATGGTGAAATTGGTAGACACGCTGCTCTTAGGAAGCAGTGCTAGAGCATCTCGGTTCGAGTCCGAGTAGCGGCATAAGATCTTATAAAAGAGATATTATAAGTTTTATAATCAAAATAATACCCGACTTTTTTTCTAAAATCGGGTAAAACCTAGTATTAATTTATTAATTTTTAACAAATTTTTTTATGATTTTTTCAATTTTAGAGCATATATTAACTCATATATCTTTTTCGGTCGTTTCAATTGTACTGACAATTTATTTTTTAACTTTATTAGTTAATTTAGATGAAATTATAGGATTTTTTGATTCATCAGATAAAGGAATCGTAATTACGTTTTTTGGTATAACAGGATTATTATTCACTCGTTGGATTTATTCAGGACATTTTCCATTAAGTAATTTATATGAATCATTAATTTTTCTTTCATGGGCTTTTTCAATTATTCATATGGTTTCCTATTTTAATAAAAAACAAAAAAATCACTTAAACGCAATAACTGCGCCAAGTGCTATTTTTATTCAGGGTTTTGCTACTTCAGGTCTTTTAAACAAAATGCCTCAGTCTGCAATATTAGTACCAGCTCTTCAGTCCCAGTGGTTAATGATGCACGTAAGTATGATGATCTTAGGCTATGGCGCTCTGTTATGTGGATCATTATTATCAATAGCTCTTCTAGTGATTACATTTCGCAAAGTCGGACCCACTTTTTGGAAAAAGAATATAAAACAAAATTTTTTATTAAATGAATTATTTTCTTTTGATGTATTTTACTACATAAATGAAAGAAATTCTATTTTACTACAACAAAACATTAATTTTAGTTTTTCTAGAAATTATTATAGGTATCAATTGATTGAACAATTAGATTATTGGAGTTTTCGTATTATTAGTCTTGGATTTATCTTTTTAACCGTCGGCATTCTTTCAGGAGCTGTATGGGCTAATGAGACATGGGGTTCATATTGGAACTGGGATCCAAAAGAAACTTGGGCATTTATTACTTGGACCATATTCGCAATTTATTTACATATTAAAACTAATAAGAATGTTACGGGTATAAATTCTGCAATTGTGGCTTCGATAGGTTTTCTTTTAATTTGGATATGCTATTTTGGCGTCAATCTTTTAGGAATAGGTTTACATAGTTATGGTTCATTTACATCGAATTAAATATAAATAAAACAGTAAAAAAAAAAAAAAAAAAGAATTCAAATAAAAAAAATAGCATCTATATCTAACTTCATATAAGTTAAGAAATCTAATTTAGTTTTAGTAGTAAATCATCAAGAACCTTTTGAATCAAGTAGTACAATGATTCAAAAGGTTCTCACAATACAAAGACCAAAGACTTCTGATTACAATTCAATTTAATGTTTTTTTTAATCTCCTGAAAACTATCCATAAAAGTAATTAGATAAAATGGATTCGACCTTATCACTTGCTAATGAGAGCACAAAATCAGGATAAATCCCAATACCAATTATGGGTAGAAGAATGGAAATTGAAAGAAATAACTCTCGGGGTCCAGAATCAAAAAAAGAAAAGTTTTTGACATTAATTAACTTGTATCCATAGAACATTTGGCGTGACATAGATAATAAATATATAGGAGTTAATATCATTCCAATTGCCATTACAAAAATAATTAAAATTTTTGAAATTAAGAAATATTTTTGGCTGGTAATTATTCCAAAAAAAACGATTAATTCTGCAACAAAACCACTCATGCCTGGCAATGCAAGGGAAGCCATCGATAAGATAGTAAACATTGTAAATATTTTTGGAATGGAGATAGCCATTCCACCCATTTCATCAAGATAAACAAGCCGAATTCTATCATAACTCGCTCCTGCCAAGAAAAAAAGTGCAGCACCAATAAATCCATGAGAGATTATTTGTAAAATAGCTCCATTAAGTCCAGGATCCGTTATAGAACTAATACCTATAATTATAAAACCCATATGAGATACAGAGGAATAGGCTATTCTCTTTTTTAAATTACGTTGACCGGGAGATGTTGAAGCTGCATAAATTATTTGGATTGTACCGACTACCATCAACCAAGGAGAAAACATAGAATGAGCGTGAGGTAATAATTCCATATTGATTCGAACCAACCCATATGCTCCCATTTTTAATAAGATTCCAGCGAGAAGCATACAGGTACTGTAATGTGCCTCGCCGTGGGTGTCAGGTAACCAAGTATGTAAAGGTATAATCGGTGATTTGACGGCAAAAGCAATAAGAAATCCAATATAAAATAGTATTTCGAGTGTGACAGGATAGGATTGATTAGCTAAGAGTTCTAAATTTAATGTTGGTTCGTTCGAACCATATAAACTTATACCTAAAACTCCTATTAATAAAAAAATGGAACTTCCTGCCGTGTATAAAATAAATTTTGTAGCTGAATACAGACGTTTCTTTCCACCCCACATGGATAAAAGTAGATAAACGGGAATTAATTCTAATTCCCACATGATGAAAAAAAGTAGAAGATCCCGAGAAGAAAATAATCCTATTTGACCGCTGTACATTGCTAACATCAGGAAATGGAATAATCGGGAATCCCGAGTAACTGGAAAAGCCGCTAAAGTGGCTAAAGTAGTAATAAATCCCGTCAATAAAATCGTTCCTATAGAAAGTCCATCTATTCCCATTCTCCAGTAAAAATCTAAAAAATTGATCCATTTATAATCTTCGGACAGTTGAATTAATGGATCGTCCATTTTAAAATTATAACAAAAAGCATAGGTCGTTAGAAGAAGTTCTAAAATACAAATGCATATAGTATACCATTTATTGACTTTATTTCCCCTATGTGGGAGAAATAACATTAACGAACCGGCAGATATTGGAAAAACAACAATTATTGTTAACCAAGGAAAATCATTCGTGGTAAAGACAAGATACACCAGGTCCAAAGAACGCGTACTCAAAAAAAATAAAATTTAACTTTTTTGAGTACGAGTACTTGTCAATAAAAAAAATAAAATGTATTCCAAATTTATTCAAATGAGGTTTTCGGTAACGTATCAATAAGCTAGACCCATGCTTCTAGTTGTTTCATGCCATAAATAAACTCGAACGCTCAAAAAATCCGTTGGACAGGCGGATTCACATCTCTTACAACCAACACAGTCCTCGGTTCTTGGAGCGGAAGCTATTTGCTTAGCTTTACATCCATCCCAAGGTATCATTTCTAATACGTCTGTAGGGCATGCTCGGACACATTGAGTACATCCTATACAGGTATCATAAATTTTTACTGAATGTGACATAGGATCGATAGTTTTTTGAATGTCATAAATTTTCAATCTAGTAAACTTCTAACTGAATGATATATTAAAATACTAGATGAAGCAATGATTTCCTTTAATAGAATTTTTGTAATGAATTCTGGCTCAATTGATAAAAAACGGGGCTAAAATACTTGGATTTCTGAGATTTTCACAAATATAATCTAGTAGGTCAGAACCGATTATATATGCAAATTTCAATCTATAATTTTTTTTTATGCTACTTATTTAATAAGGTCGATTGGTTGATGCGAGTTGATTTTCTGTTACGATAAATTGACGAGACTATAGCTAATCCAATAGCGGCTTCAGCGGCTGCAATTGCTATAACAAAAATGCAGAAAATATCCCCTTTTAGTTGGGAATTATCAAAAAAATCAGAAAATGTTACGAAATTCATATTAACTGCATTGAGTATAAGTTCCAGACACATAAGAGCCCTAACCATATTTCGACTCGTGATCAATCCATAAAGACCAATCAAAAATAAATAGGCACTCAAAACAAGTACATGTTCGAGTATCATTCAGCAACTCCTTATCAATTTGGATTCATTTAAATATGAAAAATAATTCACCGGATTCAATCAACTAGAATATAACAAAAAAGTACGAATAAAAACTATATTAGGAAAAAAAAATTCAAATATATATATCAAATATAAAAATTAATATTTTAAATATGAAATAAGATTCAATCCAATTTAATTGAATGAACCGAAAAAATATCATAACATACACAAAGTTTTCTTTGGTCTTTATTAATTCTAACGTTTTTTATTGACGAGCCACAGAAATTGCACCTATCAAAGCAACTAAAAGAATTATTGAAATGAGTTCAAATGGAAGAAAAAAATCTGTTGATAAATGAATTCCTATTTGTTGACTATTACTTATTAAATCTTGCTCTAGAATCTGGTTTAATCTTGTAGTCCAAATAACCCCGTACCATGACGTATCGAGAATAGTAGACATTAATGAAAAAAGAATAGTTGTACAAACCAACGAAGTAATCCCATTCCCAACGGTCCACAAATTCAAATCTGTGGAATATTCTGAATCATTCATGAACATCACAGCAAATATGATTAAAACATTTATGGCCCCCACGTAAATAAGGAGTTGTGCAGCAGCTACAAAATGAGAATTTGATAGAATATACAATAAAGATATACAAACAAGAACAAATCCTAAGGAAAAAGCTGAAAATATTGGGTTGGGAAGTAAGACCACTCCCAGACCTCCTACTAGAAGACCGGATCCCAGAAAAACTAAAAGAAAATCATGTATTGGTCCAGGCAAATCCATTATATTATTAAAATAAGAAAAAAATCGAAATCCTTTTCATGACCTTATTAATTTAACCAGGAAATTCGTTTTTAATATGTTTCTAATAGAGTGAAATTAGAATCTAATGCATATGAATTGATGTAGATACAATTATTAGACAGTTTCTCTTTTTTTATTCTAAAGTGTTATCTATTTCAGGAAAGTAATTACGAATATATTATATTAAAAGAATGAGCCTTAATACTTAATATCATTATATAAATACAAATTGTTAATTAAATTCTTTATATAATTCAAAAATTTTGAATTCTTTTTTTAATCAAATTAATGGGTTTACCCCATTTATTGGTTGAGGTGAATTCAAAATTGTTCGAATAGTGTAATCGTCAATTACTGACATTGGTAAACGACCCAAAGCTATTTGATTATAATTCAATTCGTGACGATCATAAGTTGAAAATTCATATTCTTCAGTCATTGACAAACAATTTGTTGGACAATACTCAACACAATTACCACAAAATATACAAATTCCAAAATCAATACTGTAATTAAGCAATCGTTTTTTTCGAATATTAGTTTCCAATTTCCAATCAACAACAGGCAGATCTATAGGACATACTCGAACACATACTTCACAAGCAATGCATTTATCAAATTCAAAATGGATTCGACCACGGAAACGTTCCGATGTTATTAATTTTTCATAGGGATATTGAATAGTTACAGGTAAACGATTTGTGTGGGATAAGGTAATCATGAAACCTTGACCAATATACCTTGCAGCTCGTAGGGTTTGTTGACCATAATTCATGAACCCGGTTATCATAGGAAGCATATTGTAATTATCTATGAATAATTTTATCTTTGTTTCTTTCTCTTGTTTAAAACAAATAATGAATATGTTGGATTCATTTTAAATTTAGAGTGAAAAGAGTTGGAACGAAGTTGTTAATAATAGATTACCAAGGGAAATAGGTAAAAGAAATTTCCATCCAAGATTTAATAGTTGATCCATTCTTAGCCTAGGTAAAGTCCATCTTGTTGCGATAGAAATGAACAAGAACAAATAAGTTTTAGCTAATGTAATAAAGATACCAATTGTTGTTCCAAAAATTTGATCCCTTTGAAATAACTCCAGAATAGATATATACGGAATAGAAATATTCCAACCGCCTAAGTATAGAACTGTTACAAATAATGAGGAAATTAATAGATTTAGATAAGAAGCAACGTAAAATAAACCAAATTTGATACCTGAATATTCAGTTTGATAACCTGCTATTAATTCTTCTTCCGCTTCTGGTAAATCAAACGGTAACCTCTCGCATTCTGCTAGGGAAGAAATTAGAAAAATGATAAAACCTATAGGTTGACGCCACAAATTCCATCCCCAAAAACCATATTTTGATTGTGCCTCAACTATATCAACTGTACTTAAACTGTTAGATAATCCTAGTCGGTGATAACATTACTATTTTCACCGCTATTACAAAACCGTACATGAGGTCTTCGCCTCATACGGCTCCTCGGGGGCCATAAATAAATCTAAGGACCAGAATTAGTATTATTTAGATAGATATGATGTGTTCTAAAATAGATTAAATATAAATATATCTGGGATCCCGAATTATACCAATGGAATTCTGTCTGCTCAAATTATAAGAATAAAAAAAGCGCTTCGGAATTCATCTCATCCTTTACAAATTTGAATTTCTATTTGTTGAGTAATAACTTAATCCTTTAATAAGATACTCCTTGTAAAAATAAAAATAGGTATTTCAGCCCATAGTGGTTTTTAATTACGAAAAAGAATTAGATATCCTATTAGTTTATTATTCATGACAGAAATTCTATTTTATTTTCGAAATATAGGAAAAAAATATCCTAGTTTCGTTCCTATTCTTCTTTCTTTTTTAGAAAAAAGTTGGTGGACTTATAAAAAATAAAGGATTATTTCGTTTCTGATAGTCATTACATTTATAAGTGGATAGGAGCATACTCTGAATCGGAATCTTGGGGAGTACTGTCTGATCATTTCTACTAATTTTAAGCCCCAATTAACCTTCTTTTTTTTTCTTATGTTATGCATAAATATCCTTTTCAATTTGGTTAATCTCTATTACAAATTCTTTGTGTATTTTGGTGTTTCTAACCATCCACTCACTTTTACCTAATTGCCGCTCACTTTGTAATACATGTATGTTAATCTATATAACTGATAGTGAAAACGTTATACGGTTAAATATTTTTAACCCGCTTCAAGCCAGGATGACTAATCAACCAACCTTGGGGTAAAGTGATTCTTACACTTATGTTTATTTTCGTTTAACCTTTGTACATAGGAAATGAGACTCAATTTTTCTTTTTACTGCTAATTTCTGAGCAGTTTTTTTCACTCATATATAACTATCAAATTCCTTTTTCTTTTATTAAGATTAACCCGAAAGATAACTATATTTATATATTCCGCCTTTTAACTTATTCGTCTAGAAGAAACGGAATAGGAAAAATAAACGTTTATGTTTCAACGAATCGCACGTAGAGATATTGATAAAACACATAGAGTTAATGGTATTTCATAACTAATCGATTGGGCAGCAGCTCGCAGACCACCTAAAAAAGAATATTTATTATTTGATCCATATCCTGACATAAGAAGTCCAATAGGAGCAATACTTGAGATGGCAATCCATAAAAAAATACCGATATTGAGATCCGCTAAAACAAGGTGATTACTAAAGGGAATTACTGAATAACTTAGTAAAATGGAGATAACTGCTATAGATGGTCCAATACTAAATAAAGGAGTATTTCCTCTAGATGGACGAAGATTTTCTTTGAAAAGTAGTTTTGTCCCGTCGGCTAGAGCTTGAAGAATTCCCAACGGGCCGGCGTATTCAGGTCCAATACGTTGTTGTATCCCTGCAGATATTTCTCTTTCTAACCACACAATTACTAGTACACCTGTTATGATTCCCAATACAAGAGAAAATATAGGGACAAATATCCATATGAGCCCATAGACCTCTTTTAAAGATTCCAATCTAACAAAAGAATTTATAGTTTGGACTGCTGTTGCATAAATTATCATTTTAACGATCAACTTCTCCCATAATTATATCTATGCTACCGAGTATCGTCATAATATCAGCCAATTTCATTCTTTTAACTAGTTCAGGAAGAATTTGCAAATTAATAAAACCCGGCGGTCGGATTTTCCATCTCCAAGGAAAACCACTTTGATCTCCTATGAGAAAAATTCCTAATTCCCCTTTTGGAGCTTCAACTCTTACATAAAGTTCTTGTTTCGATAATTCAAAAGTAGGAGAAGGTTTTTTACTAATGAATCGATATTCAAAATCATTCCATTCTGGATTCCTTTTTCTATCAAAGCCTCTGCTTTCTAAATTCTCATAGGGACCCCCCGGAAGTCCTTCCAGAGCCTGTTGAATAATTTTTATGGATTCTGTCATTTCGCTAAGTCGTACTAAATACCGAGCTAATGAATCTCCTTGTTTTTGCCACTGAATTTCCCATTCAAATTCATCGTAAGACTCATAACGATCAACTTTACGAAGATCCCATGGTATTCCGGATGCGCGTAGCATTGGTCCGGATAAACCCCAATTTATTGCTTCTTCCCCACCAATAATCCCAACTCCTTCAACCCGTTCTAAAAAAATAGGATTTCGTGTAATCAGTTTTTGATATTCAACAACTTCTGTTAAAAAATAATCACAAAAATCCAAGCATTTATCTATCCAACCATAAGGTAAATCAGCCGCTATTCCTCCAATACGAAAAAAATTATGCATCATTCTCATACCGGTGGCAGCTTCGAATAGATCATATACAAATTCGCGTTCTCTGAAAATATAGAAAAAAGGAGTCTGTGCACCAATATCTGCCATAAAAGGACCGAGCCATAACAGATGAGAAGCTATACGACTCAATTCTAGCATAATTACTCTGATATAGCTGGCCCTTTTAGGAACTTGAATATTTCCCAATTGTTCTGGTCCATTTACTGTTATTGCTTCTGTAAACATAGTAGCTAAATAATCCCATCGCGTTACATAAGGTAAATATTGTATAATTGCTCGGTTTTCTGCAATTTTTTCCATTCCTCTGTGTAAATAACCCAATATGGGTTCACAGTCAACAACATCCTCACCATCTAGAGTAACAATTAAGCGAAGAACCCCATGCATGGATGGGTGGTGAGGTCCCATATTGACTATCATAAGATCTTTTCCTGTAACTGGTCTCTTCATAAGTTTTTCCTTGATTCGTTCTGGCATGAATTAGATTGCTGAAAAAGAAGTTTATCAAAAAATTAAAGATCTAAAAAATGCACTAATTCACAATTTTTGAATTTAACGAGTTTTTAATTCCCGAATATTCAACTGATTAATTAATTCTTTATAACGTACTCTATTTTTTTTTGACAAATAAGCCAGCAGTCGTTGACGTTTTCCCAGAATTTTTCGTAGACCCCTCTGAGATAAATAATCTTTTCTGTGCAATTCCAAATGTGAAGTAAGTCTTCGTATCTTATTAGTAAAACTGAATACTTGAAATTCAACAGATCCCCTGCTTTCCTCTTTTTGTTCTTGAAATGAAATGAATGCATTTTTTATCATAAAAAGAAATCCTTCCCTTTTTAATATGAATTGAAAGATATGAATTTTACTGATCAGTAATAATAATGGTAGTTTTTTTGTACAAGGATCTGAATTTAATTATCAACTTCTTAATTCTTCATTTTATAAAAAAATCTACATTTAGATCTAAAAAAGGAGGATTCTGTTAATTTATTTATGGATCCGCTCGGATTGGTATCTATGTCATTGATTAAATTAATATCATGTATAAAGATTGAATTTAAAACAATCCCTCATAGTTCATACAGTTGTTTTCATATAACGTAACTTAATATATTATATAATAGTAAAAAGGATCGATCATTAATGAAGTGGAAATCGCGTATACATGTGTATTCTTATCATACTGAAATGATTTCCGTTAGTAGTATTAAACCAATAGCGATTCATACAAGCTAAATCTTCTAATCTAAAATTGGGCCAAAGAAAGGATTTGAATTTAATTAGGTTATTTTTATCCTTAGCAAGATCTTTCTTTTTATCCAAAACTGTGGTCAAGTTTTGAATATTCTTATCAAATCTTGAATTTCTATCCCTCGCATTTTTTTTTTTTAAGTTGAAACAAATTAGAATTCGAAATTCTTTACGTCGTTTAGGGGATAGAATATTTTCAGGGACAAAGAAATCATAATTATTTTTTTTTCTATTTACAGTTTTGTTTTGATATTTTGTAATGGATTTTTCAATTTTTTTTTTATCAATATAGCTTTTTTTTTTGTATCTTTTACTTATTTTGTGTTTAGTTTTATGAACCAACGAAATACCTATGGTTCTATATATAATAAGTTGTCCATCATTTTGTACAGACAAACGGACAGGTTCAATAATCAATATTCCTTTTTTCATTAATTTTGCAAAAGTAAAATTTTTCTCAATCATTAGAATGTCTAGGCTCATCTCTCCTCTTTCAATAGAAGATATCGCTATTTCGTTTGGATTTTTTAGTCTAACCAAGAGACAGTATACTTTTACATTATTGAGAATTTTTTGATTAAAAAAACAATTCCATCGCAATTGAAAACGCGAATATCTTGTGAGAAATAAATCAAGTTCCGCTTCTGTATTGCTTTTGTATTGTTTTTTATTTTTACGTTTTTTTATCGTCGATTCTGCATAATTTTCTTCAATATTTTTTTCTTGGTTTAATAGAGCTGATTCAGGATTTTTTTTTTTTTCTTTATCTGATTCAAGCTCTACTTGACTGGCCGATTCTTTTTCTTCTTTATTTAGATTATAAAATCTAAGCGATTTTTTTTCATTTGATGGTATAAAACCTTTTTTCTTTCGAGTAATCTTTTTATTAACATTTATGTTTTCATTAAAATTTAAAAGAAGTAATTTGATTGGTATGACCCACGGCTTCATTTTATATGTACTAGAAAATAAGAAAAATTCTGGAAAGAAAAAAAATTCAAAATTTGTTATACGACGGTTTAGTATTTCTTCATTCATTCCCATCCAATCAAAAAAGTTTCGTTTTTGATTGGCAAGACCCGTCTTAATTATTTTCTCAATTCTTTGATAATTCTGAACTTTAGTATTAATATATTTTTTTTTACTCTTAGTATCAACCCAAGACTCAATATTTACTTTTTTTGTAAACCAAAAGTTTAGAATTCTCCAATCCAAATATTTTCTATGCCGAATTTCCCCTATACCCCGAATATTATATTTTTCTAGAAAACAAGAGACTAAACAATTATCTAGAGCAATGCCTTTAGACGTGTCAAAAGTTTTTTCTGTAGAATGAATGGATTTGTAGCAAAAAAGATTATATATAGAATTTTTTTTTAAATTATGTTTTGGATTTAATAACGAGTCGGCCTCAAAAACACTTTGTTTTTTGTAATTATCAAATTTCTTGTTTTCATATGAATCCTCTTTGGTTAAACTTGGATTTAGAACTAGAGAATCTTGGTTTATTTTCTTTTTCCATTTTTGGGTTACTAATCTAGCCCACGCAATTTGAGGTAAATTGTATTGATAATGACTTCGTAACCAGTTTTTCCATTGATTTACTTCGAAATTTAAAAAGGTTTTATCTTTCAAGTCATAATGAAAGATTCCTTGTTCTTGAAAAAACTCCTTTATTTGATTTTTAACAAAAAAGGATGTTATGCATATGTTATATTCAAGAACAGCCTTTAATTTAGAAAAGTTACTAACTTGAATTTGTGATAATTTGTAAAATACATATGCTTGTGATAAAGAGCATAGGTCATAACTAATTTTTTTTTTATTGGATATTAAATTTTTTATAGTCGAAATAAAATAAATGGTATTTTTTTTTTTATTAATTTTTTCTCCATTTTCTTCAGCCTTGTAAATATATTTATCAAGAATTGTTTTTGTTGATTCAAAAAAAAGTTGTGTAGTAATTCTTGGAATATTAATGATACCTAGAAAAAGGGCTATAGACAGTTGTTCAATGCAAAATTTAAAAAAAAAAATAGATTTACGAATTAATCGGGTATTTTGTCTTTTGAATGTCTGCCAAATTTTTTTTGATGGCTCCATTATTTTAGAATCATAACGCAGTTTATTAGAACTATTAGTTAGGTTTTGTTTTTCTTTTGAAATTTCTTCGATTTTATTTCTTATTGTCTTTATTCTATCAATCACATTTTGGATTTTGTTTTCGCTGAGTGAAGAATTTGTCCACTCCATGGATTTTTTTTGAACAGATAGTTCAGGAATCATCTGATTACTTATTATTGAATCTTTTTTCGTTTCATTTAATTCATATATTTCTCTCGGGCCAAATAATGGAATTAGATTTCGTTTTGAAAGGTCTTTTATTTTTCCTTTTATAAAAAGAAAGTTTTTGAGAATCCAGTTTTTAATTTCTTTTGTGACTTTTAGGAAAATTGTTGCTCTTTCTTTGAAAATCCTTAAAACCAGAAAAGACTTAGTTTTGAATTTGTTGATTCTTTTTTTTAATTCTTTAGAAATAGGTTCAAAAAAAGAAGGCTTTTTTTGGGCAGAACCAAACGGTAGTTCGGTTTCCATTCCCCAAACTGTTAAAAAACAAAAATCATTTTTTTCTCTTTTGTCTCTTGTTTTTTTGAATCGAGCCTTCTGAGATGATTGAAATTTAGATTTATGCCAAGGTTTAAGATAAAAAGGAAATAGGATTTTTATCTGAATACCATCCGTTAACCAGTTTTTTGGAAATTCTGTTTCGGATAGTTGAACCCCATTATAAGTGCATTTAACATGCATTTCACGTTTCCAATCCTTTAAATCCTCAGACCACTCGGGAAATTGAAATAATAACATACGGACGCTATTTTTAATTATTATCAATAAAGGTAATATAATATATTTTCTAAGAATAGATTGAGTTACTAAGAGAGAACCTCTTATTATTTGAGCAAATAGGAAGCTATCCCAAGTTTCTGCAATTTCTATCCGTCTTTTTTCTTCTATTTTTGATTGTTCTTCGTCTTTTTTATCAATATCAATTTTTTTTTTTTTTGATTTTTCCACATGAAATTGCTAAGAATTTTTTTTTTTAGCCCCCATATATCAAACGAAAAATCAAAAAGTTTATCTATTCTATCAAAAAAAAGGGGAGAATGTACTTTTGCTTGAAAAAATTCCCAAATAACAGTTTTACGCCTTTGGGAACGCATGGATCCTTTAATTATCTCTCGACGAAAATCAGATTGTTGTGAATAACGGATTAAAGCCATTTCATCATTTTGATCAGAATTTTGATTATCTTTGAGATCTTTGAGATTAGTATAAATCTCGTTATGGGGCTCTTTATCAGTAAAAACCACTACACGTTTTGCTTTTCTTGAACGAATTCCAGGCTCCATTGTTACATTTTCTTCGTTTTCGCCTTCCAATTCTTCCAACTCACTTATTAATTTGTATGACCATCGAGGAACTTTTTTAGTGATTTCATCGAAATCCATAAAATTTTTTATAAGAGTTTGATCATTGCTATCAGTTATAACGACATCAAATAAAAATTTGCAAATTTTGATTTCTTCTTCTGAATAAATTTTTTCTTCTTGGGGTTCTGAAAAAAAAGAAAGTTTTTTCTCTATTGCCAAAGATTCTCGATTAAATTTTTCTATTGTTTGCTCAAATTTGTGATAATTAATCTTCAGAAGTATACCATGAATCTTGTTTATCCAAGATCCTCCTATATTTTTTTTTATATAGGTTTCGGTTATGATTTGGAATTTAGGGAATTTTTGGATTCTTCCCCGAGAGACCCCATGCAAAAATGGATCATAAATTTTAGGTAAATACTCTTTTTTAGTTTCGTTATGGCAAAATCGAGTCGTTTTTTCCAGTATATTTTCAACAGACCATTCCTTATCTAAAGCGTCAATTCGATTTAAAAATTCTTTTTTTAAGTTTTCCTTTTTTTCTTCATTGATCAA